GCTTAGCTTTCGACTTTTTGGGAATATATTGGCTGATGAATTAGTCGTTGCTGTTCTTGTTTCTTTAGTACCTTCAGTGGTTCCTATACCTGTCATGTTCCTTGGATTATTTACAAGTGGGATTCAAGCTCTTATTTTTGCAACTTTAGCCGCGGCTTATATAGGCGAATCCATGGAAGGTCATCATTGATTAGCTTTCAAAATAGTATTCTTTTTTAAGTTTATCCCAACACAATGTATGGGCGGCTGAAGATAAGCTATTTTGGAACATAATAGATACAAATAATACAAATCTGGTATATATGATCTAGTGTAGTAGCAAAAAAGATTACGATGTTAGGAATGAAAAAAAAGGGGGGGGGATTGAATATATGTAATGTAATGGCTATAAGTCAACTCTTGTGTATGTTTCAAAGAATAATTTTGAATCTGGTTGAATATGAATATAGAATATAAGATGTGAATGGTTGGTTTACGTTATGGAAGAAATATATGTATATGTGATAGTAGATATTGACTAGTTATATATGAACTATCCATATATCTTATTTCCTTTCCCATCCCACTGTGAATTTAGATGGGGATTCCAATAAAAGTCCTTCTGTTTCGTCTGTGACGAATGAATAAACAGATGAAATCAAGCATATAGAAGAGAAAGAGCGAAGAATTGAAAGAATGGTTTCAAACAAAGAAATGGAAGAACTAGAGCCTTATGGATTGATAAAGACTTCATGGATAGGAACTAAAAACGAGATATCGAAGTAGTTCTGATGATTCAATAATCTCATTACTTCAAGTCGTAGTTCTTAGTTACTTCGACTGGATGGATCTTAGTAATGGAATAAATAATAAGTCATAATTCATTGGTTGATTGTATCATTAACCATTTCTTTCTTTTTGTGCAAGGAGCTTACCATGAATCCACTGGTTTCTGCCGCTTCCGTTATTGCTGCTGGATTGGCCGTAGGGCTTGCTTCTATTGGACCTGGAGTTGGTCAAGGTACTGCTGCGGGCCAAGCCGTAGAAGGTATCGCGAGACAACCAGAGGCAGAGGGTAAAATACGAGGTACTTTATTGCTTAGTCTGGCTTTTATGGAAGCTTTAACAATTTATGGACTGGTCGTGGCATTAGCGCTTTTGTTTGCGAATCCTTTTGTTTAATCCTAGAAATGTGAACGGCCTTTTCTTTTTTTTTTTTTATTGCCTTGGACTTGCCGCTTGCTTTTTCGAATTCTATCAAGATTTTATTCCGACAATCACTTATTCATTGAGACAATACCCTGTGGGAAGGACTGATTTGAGGATGAGGAAATTTGCAGATCCACTCGCTTTCTTCCTTCCCGTTCTTAGTCCAATGGAAACCCCTTTTTTTAGGAAGCGTTGCAACAAAATAAAATTGAAATAATAATTGACTAATTTCAAAATTTAATAATTAAATATATTGAGAAATGAAATAAGGAAATTAATCAACAAATCAATCAAATCAAAAAGGGGCTAAAGTAATACAAATAATAATACAAAAAAATAAATAAAGAACTCTGTTCGATTTTGTTAGTCCTATCTATAAGAGGAGATCATATGAAAAATGTAACCGATTCTTTCGTTTCCTTGGGTCACTGGCCATCCGCCGGGAGTTTCGGGTTTAATACCGATATTTTAGCAACAAATCCAATAAATCTAAGTATAGTACTTGGTGTACTGATCTTTTTTGGAAAGGGAGTGTGTGCGAGTTGTTTATTTCAAGAATAGGCTGGATCCAACCAGCTGCACTTTCTTTTTTTATAACTAGGAAAGAAAGGTGCACGATCTCGCGAATTACTTCTGAATAAATTAAGAAATCATATTACGAACCATAGCATTTCGTGACTCATTGGTAAATCAACTTTGATTCTCGATCAACCAATAATGTGGGACCCTTAACATGGTTAAAGCTAAATTGTTTGAAGTCCAGGCGCTACATTGGTACTCTTTCTACCACTATGTTAGTTAGTATGAAGATGGTTTCAAAATGAATATTCAAAATGAATAGCTCCAATTTATCCGATATAGAACACTCATAGCGATAAAAAAATGATTTGAACCATTTACTGGAAAAATAGGCACCCCGTCCTTTTTTTATCCAATGCTGAATCGACAACCTATGTATAAAGTAAAATAAGAAGAATTTTTTGGATTTGAAGAAAATTCAATTAATAAATAAAAAAAAGAAACAACTTTGCTGGTAATTACAGATTTTTTGTCTGGTCGGAAGAGTCCTCCGAATATTAGGGTCTTGGATCAATGATCAGTTTCTATATGTTGGAATACGAACAGAAGAGGATAGGCTCATTACATTAAAAAAAAGCTAAGGGAATACTCCATAAGTACATAAGTAATTGAGCGTGAGAGCCAAATGAATCGAAAGATTCATGTTTGGTTCGGGAAGAGATCATGGAAGTTTTGAAATGAATGGGAAGATAATCTACTTTCATTAAGTGATTTATTAGATAATCGAAAACAG